AATGAATTGCCTGACAAAAGGATTACCTTGATAGGGTAAATCATATAATTAATAAATTATATTCATTAAAATTACATTTAATAGAATTAAACTATTCCCAAAAGTATCAAAAACTTTTGTGCATCTTACACCAAAATGTAAATTATATAAAAAAGATAAGCTAATTAAGCTATTGGGTTCATACCCCACTTATAAAGGTTATAATCCTTTTCTTTTTAATTTTTAAAAATTCATCTAAATTATTATTTTTTATTACTTTAATTGGAGGTACTTTAATTACCATTTCATCAAATTCATGATTCGGAGCTTGAATAGGACTAGAAATTAATTTGTTGTCATTTATTCCCTTAATAATTAACACAAATAATTTAATATCTTCTGAAGCTTCTCTTAAATATTTTTTAACTCAAGCCCTTGCATCAGCTATTTTTTTATTTGCAGTTATTTTAATATTTATATTAAGAAACTGAGATAATTATATAACATCAATTTATAGAAATTTAATTATTTCATCAGCATTATTTTTAAAAAGAGGGGCCGCCCCATTCCATTTTTGATTTCCAGGAGTTATAGAAGGACTAACCTGAAATAATAGATTAATTCTTATAACTTGACAAAAAATTGCACCTTTAATATTATTGTCTTATTGTTTAAATTTTTCATTTTTATTTATTGTTATTATTTTATCTGTTTTAACTGGTGCTTTAGGGGGATTAAATCAAACATCCCTACGAAAATTAATAGCTTTTTCTTCAATTGGGCACTTAGGTTGAATAATTGCCGGGATATTTAATAATGAAATAATTTGAATAACTTATTTTTTACTATATTCTTTTTTATCTTTTACAATTATTTTTTTATTTAATAATTTTAAATTATATCACATTAACCAAATATTCGTAATATTTAATAATAATACAGTAATTAAGTTTATTTTATTTCTTTCACTTTTATCTTTAGGGGGATTACCACCATTTTTGGGATTTCTACCAAAATGACTAATTATTGAATCATTAGTAAATATAAACCTATTATTTTTAATAACTATCATGGTTTGTCTCACTTTAATAACCCTTTTCTATTATGTACGAATTTGTTATGCCGCCTTTTTATTAAATCATAATGAAAATAATTGATCATTTAACAATTTTTATTTTAACAAAAATTATTTCTGATGTTTAATTATGTCTTTTTTTTCAATTAGTGGTTTAATTTTAATTTCAATTTTTTACTGAATTATATAATTTCCATTAAATAAAAATTTAAAGGTTTTAAGTTAAAAAAACTAATAGCCTTCAAAGCTATAAATATTAGTATAAATCTTTTAAGCCTTAGTAATTTCTAACTTACTCCTTTAGAATTGCAGTCTAATATCATTAAAATGACTATAAAGCCTTAATACAAAAATATTGATTAAAGAGAATAAATTCCCATAAATAGATTTACAGTCTATCACCTATATTTCAGCCATTTAATCTACGCGAAAATGATTATTTTCAACAAACCATAAAGATATTGGAACTCTTTATTTTGTATTCGGAGCTTGAGCCGGTATAGTAGGTACTTCCCTTAGTATCTTAGTACGAGCTGAATTAGGACACCCCGGTGCTTTAATCGGAGATGATCAAATTTATAATGTTATTGTAACAGCACATGCTTTTGTTATAATTTTTTTTATGGTTATACCTATTTTAATTGGGGGATTTGGTAATTGATTAGTACCTCTTATATTAGGTGCCCCCGATATAGCCTTTCCTCGAATAAATAATATAAGTTTTTGACTTTTACCCCCATCATTAACATTATTATTAGCCAGTTCAATTGTAGAAAACGGAGCTGGAACTGGTTGAACAGTTTATCCTCCCCTATCTTCAGGAATTGCCCATGCAGGAGCATCGGTAGATTTAGCAATTTTTTCTCTTCATCTTGCAGGAGTTTCCTCTATTTTAGGGGCAGTAAATTTTATTACAACAGTAATTAATATGCGATCTAATGGAATTACTTTAGATCGAATACCTTTATTTGTTTGATCAGTAGTTATTACTGCTGTACTACTATTATTATCTCTACCAGTTTTAGCTGGAGCTATTACTATATTATTAACTGATCGAAACTTAAACACATCGTTCTTCGACCCTGCTGGGGGAGGAGATCCAATTTTATACCAACACTTATTTTGATTTTTTGGTCATCCTGAAGTATATATTTTAATTTTACCCGGGTTTGGTATAATTTCCCATATTATTAGTCAAGAAAGTGGAAAAAAGGAAACTTTCGGGGCATTAGGAATAATTTATGCTATGCTAGCTATTGGATTATTAGGGTTTGTAGTATGAGCTCACCACATATTTACTGTAGGTATAAATGTTGATACACGAGCATATTTTACTTCTGCCACAATAATTATTGCTGTTCCTACAGGAATTAAAATTTTTAGATGGTTAGCTACTCTTCATGGTGCTCAATTAACATACTCCCCATCCCTACTATGGGCACTAGGATTTGTGTTTTTATTTACAGTTGGGGGATTAACAGGAGTTGTATTAGCTAATTCATCTATTGATATTGTACTTCACGATACTTATTATGTAGTAGCCCACTTTCACTATGTATTGTCAATAGGGGCTGTATTTGCCATTATAGCAGGGTTTGTACACTGATATCCTCTTTTAACAGGACTGACCTTAAATGATAGATGATTAAAGGCTCAATTTACTATTATATTTTTAGGTGTAAATTTAACTTTCTTTCCTCAACACTTCCTAGGATTAGCAGGGATACCCCGACGATATTCAGATTATCCAGACGCCTATACATCATGAAATGTTGTTTCTACCGTAGGGTCGACTATTTCATTATTTGGAATTTTATTTTTTTTATTTATTATTTGAGAAAGTATAATTGCCCATCGAACGCCACTTTATCCTATTCAACTTAATTCTTCTATTGAATGATATCAAAACCTACCGCCCGCTGAACATAGTTATTCTGAACTACCTCTTTTAACTAACTTCTAATATGGCAGATTAGTGCAATGGATTTAAGCTCCATATATAAAGATTTATCTTTTGTTAGAAAAATAATGGCAACATGATCTAATTTAGGACTACAAGATAGTGCTTCCCCTTTAATAGAACAATTAAATTTTTTTCATGATCACACCTTATTAATTCTTACCATAATTACAATTTTAGTAGGATATATTTTATTAAATATTTGTATAAATAAATTTACTAATCGATATTTATTACATGGCCAAACAATTGAAGTAATTTGAACTATTATTCCTGCAGTAATTTTAATATTCATTGCAATACCCTCACTACGAATTTTATATCTATTAGATGAAATTAACGATCCAGCAATTACGCTAAAAACAATTGGACATCAATGATATTGAAGTTATGAATATTCAGATTTTCTAAATGTAGAATTTGATTCTTATATAATTCCAACTAATGAACTAGAAGTAAATGGTTTCCGCCTTTTAGATGTAGATAACCGAATTGTTTTACCCATAAATAACCAAATTCGAATATTAGTATCGGCTGCCGACGTTCTTCATTCTTGAACAATCCCAGCCTTTGGTGTAAAAATTGATGCTACCCCAGGTCGATTAAATCAAACTAACTTCTTAATAAATCGTCCCGGTTTATTTTTTGGACAATGTTCAGAAATTTGTGGGGCTAATCATAGTTTTATACCCATTGTAATTGAAAGAGTGCCCACAAACTATTTTATTAAATGAATTTCTAGAATAAGTTCATCTTCATTAGATGGCTGAAAGCAAGCAATGGTCTCTTAAACCATCTAATAGTAAAGTAGCATTTACTTCTAATGGTAAATAATATACAATATATAAAAAATTAGTTAAACAAATAACATTAGTATGTCAAACTAAAATTATCGATCTAATTGATATTTTTTGATTCCACAAATAGCCCCTATCAGATGATTAATTTTATTTATAGTATTCTCTATAACCTTAGTTTTATTTAATATTTTAAACTATTATAGTTTTTTACCAAAAACTCCAACCACAAGAGATGAAAAGACTAAAAATAACATTAAATTAAACTCCTTAAATTGAAAATGATAATAAATTTATTTTCAGTATTTGATCCTTCTACAACTATTTTTAATTTATCATTAAACTGATTAAGTACTTTTTTAGGTCTTTTATTTATTCCTTGTTCTTATTGATTTATACCATCCCGATATCATGTGTTATGAAATAAAATTTTACTTACTTTACATAAGGAATTTAAAACTTTATTAGGAAATACAGGACATAATGGAAGAACTTTTATCTTTATTTCTTTATTTAGTTTAATCCTTTACAATAATTTCTTAGGACTATTTCCCTATATTTTTACTAGTACAAGCCATTTAACTTTAACCTTAGCTATAGCCCTGCCATTATGATTAAGTTTTATAATTTATGGTTGATTAAACCACACACAACACATATTTGCACATTTAGTTCCTCAAGGAACTCCGGCAGTATTAATACCTTTTATAGTATGTATTGAAACCATTAGAAATATCATTCGACCAGGAACTCTGGCCGTTCGACTAGCAGCTAATATAATTGCTGGTCATTTACTTTTAACATTATTAGGTAATACTGGCCCTGGTATAGCATATTCATTAGTTTCTTTATTAATTATTGGACAAATTGCCTTATTAGTATTAGAATCAGCTGTTGCAATTATTCAATCATATGTGTTTGCTGTATTAAGAACTCTTTATTCCAGAGAAGTAAATTAATAATTTATTAATGTCAACACATGCAAATCATCCATTTCATTTAGTAGATTATAGCCCTTGACCTTTAACAGGGGCTATTGGAGCAATATCAATTACTGCCGGGTTAGTTAAATGATTCCATCAATATGATATAAGATTATTTATTCTAGGAAATATAATCACTATCCTAACTATATATCAATGATGACGAGATGTTTCCCGAGAAGGGACATTTCAAGGACTACACACTTTTTCAGTAACATTAGGACTACGGTGAGGAATAATTTTATTTATTGTTTCTGAAGTATTTTTCTTTGTTTCTTTTTTTTGGGCTTTTTTTCACAGTAGTTTATCCCCAACAATTGAATTAGGGACATCTTGACCTCCTGTAGGAATTATAGCTTTCAACCCATTTCAAGTACCTCTATTAAATACCGCTATCTTATTAGCCTCAGGAGTAACAGTAACATGAGCCCACCACGGACTAATAGAAGGAAACCATTCTCAAGCTACCCAAGGTTTATTTTTCACAGTATTATTAGGGATTTATTTTTCTATATTACAAGCATATGAATACATCGAAGCCCCATTTACTATCGCAGATGCAGTTTACGGGTCTACTTTCTATATAGCAACTGGGTTTCATGGGCTACATGTATTAATCGGAACAACTTTTTTAGCAGTTTGTTTAATTCGACATGTACAATTTCATTTTTCTAAAAACCACCACTTCGGATTTGAAGCTGCAGCATGATATTGACATTTTGTAGATGTCGTATGATTATTTCTTTATATTTCTATTTATTGATGAGGTAGATAACTTATATAGTATAAAAGTATGTATGACTTCCAATCATAAGGTCTAAATATAATTTAGTATAAGTAATTTTTTCTACAACTATCATAGCAACTATCGTATTTATTATTGCAGCAATTGTTATACTACTAGCATCTTTACTAGCTAAAAAAGCTTTAATTGATCGAGAAAAAAGATCTCCCTATGAATGTGGATTTGATCCATCCGAATCTTCCCGATTGCCTTTTTCATTACGATTTTTTATAATCGCAATTATTTTTTTAATTTTCGATGTAGAAATTGCTTTAATTTTACCAATAATTATAATTATTAAATTTTCTAATTTATTTGTATGATCTTTTACCAGAATCTTTTTCATTATTATTCTTCTAGTTGGACTATATCATGAATGAAATCAAGGAGCTTTAACTTGAACTAACTAAATAATTCATTTAATAAATTTCTACTAAGGATAGTAGTTAATTATAACATTTGATTTGCATTCAAAAAGTATTGATATACTCAATCTATCTTAAAAATAAAAAATATTAAAAATATAAAATAACAATTAAAGAATATGAAGCGATAAATTGCAATTAGTTTCGACCTAATCTTAGATGAAATCATCCTTATTCTAAAAAATTATTAATTGAAGCCAAAAAAGAGGCTTATCACTGTTAATGATAGAAATGAATTTCTAATTCCAATTAAGGAAGTGTGTTGAACAAGAAAAAGCTGCTAACTTTTTACTTTAATGGTTTAATTCCATTTATACTTCTAACTATTTATATAGTTTAATATTAAAACATTACATTTTCACTGTAAAAATAAAGATTTAATCTTTTATAGATAAACTAAAAATAGTTATTTAATATCCAAAGATTAAGACAATCTCCCTAACATCTTCAGTGTCATGCTCTAAATATAAGCTATTTGAATTAATTAAAATAATTATTTTATAAAATTATTAAACTAATTAATACAATGATTCATAAAACAAAACTTAATAAATAAATTTTTAAATTATTATTTTGTAAAAATTGATTAATTATAGAAAAATACTTTATAGAACTATAAATATGTTGTCCCCCAAAATATTCTCTTCATCCCTGATCAAATCTTTTTGTAACACTTATTCCTAAAGATAGAGGATAATAAATAATACCTAAAGAAGAAAGACTTGGCATAAATCACATAGATCCCGCAAACACTCTAATATTATAATAATTTAAAGCCTTATTAGAAAAATATAAAGAAACATTAGAAATTATATAACCGGAAATCCCCCCTAAAACACAAACGATTAAAGTCAGTAATTTCAGCCCTGAGGGTAAACAAATTATATCTGGGGCTGGAAAGATTAATCATCTTAATATACTACCCCCAATGACAGCTATAAACAATAATCCCAATATTCTCTTAGACATCACCCATCCACCATCATTTAAAGGATGAAAAGAGTTTCTGTTAAAATCTCCTGTCAATGAATAAAATACTAATCGAAAGGAATAACATACTGTTAACCCGGTAGAAAAAAAATATAAAAAAAAACTAAATATATTAACATAAGATAAACTAACAACCTCTAAAATTAAATCCTTAGAATAAAATCCGGCTAAAAAAGGTATTCCACATAAAGCTAAATTAGCCACATTTAAACAAACAGTAGTTAAAGGTATTTGACTTATTAATCCCCCTATTACACGAATATCTTGTCTATTTTTTATATTATGAATGATAGCCCCAGCACACATAAATAATAATGCCTTAAATAATGCGTGAGTTAAAAGATGGAAAAAAGCTAATTTAGGGAATCCTATAGCTAAAATTCTTATTATCAACCCCAGTTGACTTAAAGTAGATAAAGCAATAATTTTTTTTAAATCAAACTCAAAATTAGCCCCTAATCCAGCTATAAATATAGTTAAACCCCCAATTAATAATAAAAAAGATCCTAACGGAGAATCAGTAAATAAAATATTAAAACGAATTAATAAATAAACCCCCGCTGTAACTAGAGTTGAAGAATGCACTAAAGCAGAAACAGGAGTCGGAGCAGCTATTGCAGCAGGAAGTCAAGCAGAAAAAGGGATTTGTGCTCTTTTAGTTATAGCTGCCAATATAACTAAACAACCAACGATTGTTATTTCTAAACTACCCTTTATAATTTCTAAATAAAAAATATAATTTCAACTCCCATAATTTAATATTCAAGCAATAGATATAAGGATAGCAACATCTCCAATACGATTTGATAAAGCAGTAATTATACCAGCATTATAAGATTTAACATTTTGATAATAAATAACTAAAACATAAGACACTAAACCTAACCCATCTCAACCCAATAAAATTCTAATTAAATTAGGACTAATAATTAATATCATTATTGAAAATACAAACAATAATACCATTATAATAAAACGATTAATATTATAATCTCCTAACATATATTCTTTACTATAATAAATAACTAAAGAAGAAATTAATATCACAAAAGATATAAACATTAAACTCATTCAGTCAAATAAAAAAGTTATAACAATTGCAGAAGAAAATAAACTAACAAACTCTCACTCAATAAAATAAACTAAATCATTAACCAAAAAATTTAAACTTAAAAAAAATAAACTTATACTAGTAGTAATTAAAGAAATAAAACTAATAAAACAAATTGAAATAATATGCACGATCTAAAATGAAATTTATTCATATCATTGACACCACAAATCAATATTTTAATTAAACTATTTAAATATAAGCTTAAGTTAATCTTAATGAACCACAAATTTTTAATATATTATCTTATAAAAATAATAACTATAATCATAAAATACAAGTTTCTCTTTTTAAAATTAAAAGATTTAAGGGAAATCAATGTAAAAAAAGAACTAAATATTCTCGATTAAACCCTAAAGAAAAAGAATAAAGACCTGAAAATACCTTTCCGTGTTGACTATATGAATATAAATATAAGGTATAAGCAGCTCTAAAAAAAGATAATAAAGATAAACATAATATAGATACTCAAGATCAACTAACAATTCTATTTAATAAACTAATTTCTCCTAATAAATTTAGAGTTGGGGGAGCAGCCATATTTCTTGAACAAAGTAAAAATCACCATAAAGCCATACTTGGCATAAAATTTAAAAGCCCCTTATTAATTAATAAACTTCGACTACCTAAACGCTCATAAGAAATATTAGCTAAACAGAATAATCCAGAAGAACAAAGACCATGTGCAATTATTAAAGTAAAAGCTCCTCTTATACCTCAATAAGTTATAGTCATTAAACCCCCTAAAACAATTCCTATATGAGCAACTGAAGAATAAGCAATTAAAGCCTTTAAATCTGTTTGCCGTAAACAAACTAAACTAACAAGAACACCCCCAACTAAACTAATTGAAACCCACCAATAATTAAATGTTAACCCAGCACTAGTTAAAAATGGAAAAACACGCAATAAACCATATCCCCCCAACTTTAATAAAATACCAGCCAAAATTATTGAACCAGCTACCGGAGCCTCTACGTGAGCCTTAGGGAGTCAAAGATGTACTAAAAATATAGGCATCTTTACTAAAAAAGCTATAATTATTACTACATAAAATAAAGGATAATAGAAAGAATAATCATTTAATAAAAATAAATTTATTGTGTTTGTATAATTTTTTAAATAAAAAACTCCCACTAATAAAGGCAAAGAAGCCAATAATGTATAAAATAATAAATATATTCCTGCCTGTAATCGTTCCGGCTGATACCCCCAACCTAAAATTAAAAATAAAGTAGGAATTAATCTTCTTTCAAAAAACACATAAAATAAAAATAAATTAGAAGAACTAAAAGTTAAATATAGTATAGACAATAAAAATAAAATAACAAAAATAAAAAAATTTCTATAATTATTCAATCGAAACACCCCCTCACTAGCCATAATTATTAAAACACAAATTCAAAAACTTAACAAAATAAGACCGTAGGATAAAATATCAGACCCTAAAAAATAACTAATATTTATTCAATAATTTCTATAAAAATTATTAACAATAAAAAGAAAGCTAATAAAAAATAAAAAATTTTGTACCGTTCAAAATCTTTTTTGTAAAAAACATAAAGGGGTTATAAAAATAGTTATTAAAAAAAATTTTAACATTGTAAAACTGAAAAAGAATTAAAATAATCATTTCCATGAGTACGAATTATAGAAACTAAAATAGATAAACCTAAAGCACCTTCACAAACACTAAAAGTTAAAAATATCATTCTAAAAAATCTTTCATAATTATATAGATTTAAATATATAAATAAAAATAAAAACAACCCCAAAACAATAAATTCTAAACTTAATAAAGTAGACAATAAATGTTTACGATTAGAAACAAAAACTCTTACTCCACTAAAAAATAAAAATAAAGGTAAAATTAAATATATAAATGTCATCATTAGTTTTAATAGTTTAATAAAAACATTGGTCTTGTAAATCAAAAATAAGAAATATTTCTTTTAAAACTTCAGGAAAAAAGAAACTTCTTTATCATTAATCCCCAAAATTAATATTTTAAATAAACTATTTCCTGATATTGTTCAATTTATTGTATCTATTTTAAGACTTATTAATAATTTTATTTTCACTCAAATAAAGCACCCTTTAGCCATAGGATTTATACTATTAACTCAAACTTTCCTTGTTTGTCTAATTTCAGGAAATTATAGAAAAACTTTTTGATTTTCTTATATTCTTTTTTTAATTTTTTTAGGGGGAATATTAGTATTATTTATTTATGTTACCTCTTTAGCATCTAATGAAATATTTTCATTTTCTGTAAAAATTATATTTTTCTCAGCTATCTTTTTATTCTGAAGAATCATATTCATAATATTTTTTGATTCAAATTTAATTACATCTTTCATCAATAATAACGAAATAAATTCAATTACAGATATAACTTCTTTTATTCAAGAAAATACTATTAATTTAAATAAGCTATATAACTTTCCAACAAACTTAATTACAATTTTATTAATTAATTATTTATTTTTAACATTAATCGCCGTTGTGAAAATTACAAATATTTTTTATGGCCCTTTACGACAAAAAATTTAATTATAAAAATATAATTTTATTATTTAAAAATTTTGATATCATTTTAAACTAATGAATAAACCATTACGATTAGAACACCCCCTTTTTAAAATTATAAATAACGCTTTAGTAGATTTACCCGCTCCTGTAAATATTTCTGCTTGATGAAATTTCGGATCTCTTTTAGGACTTTGTTTAGTTATTCAACTTGTAACAGGACTATTTCTGGCAATACACTATACCGCCGATATTGAAATAGCTTTTAATTCAGTAAATCATATTTGCCGAGATGTAAATTATGGTTGATTATTACGAACAATACATGCAAACGGAGCGTCTTTCTTTTTTATTTGTATTTATCTTCACGTAGGACGAGGAATATATTATGGATCATATATGTTTATTCCCACTTGATTTGCCGGAGTTATTTTATTATTTTTAGTAATAGGAACAGCTTTTATAGGGTATGTATTACCATGGGGACAAATATCATTCTGAGGAGCAACAGTAATTACAAATTTATTATCAGCTGTTCCTTATTTAGGAACAGATTTAGTTCAATGATTATGAGGAGGGTTTGCAGTTGATAACGCTACATTAACTCGATTTTTTACCTTCCATTTTTTATTACCCTTTGTAATTGCAGCTATAACAATAATTCATTTATTATTTTTACATCAAACAGGTTCTAATAACCCCCTCGGAATTAATAGAAATGTTGATAAAATCCCATTTCACCCATATTTTTCATATAAGGACATTTTTGGATTTGTATTAATAGTAATAATTTTAATAATATTAACTCTTATTAGACCCTATGGATTAGGAGATCCAGATAATTTCATCCCAGCTAACCCATTAGTAACCCCACCCCACATTCAGCCTGAATGATATTTTTTATTTGCTTATGCTATTTTACGAGCCATCCCCAACAAACTTGGTGGAGTAATTGCTCTAGTCTTTTCAATTGCTATTTTATTTATTTTACCCTTCTCAAATAAAAGAAAATTTCGAGGAATTCAATTTTATCCTATTAACCAAATTTTATTTTGATCAATAACTAGAACAGTTATTTTATTAACTTGAATTGGGGCCCGATCTGTAGAAGACCCTTATATTTTAACAGGACAAATTCTAACTATTTTATATTTTTCTTATTACATTATTGACCCAATTATTACTAAATGATGAGATTATTTACTTAACTAAAAATTTATAATTAAATAAAAATATAAATTTAGATAAAAAGTTAATGAGCTTGAATAAGCATATGTTTTGAAAACATAAGATAGAAATTAAATCTTTCTATTAACTTAATATACTAAATAAAATTATTTAAATAAAAATATTGTTTAAAATTAAATTAAACTAATAATGAAAACCTTAAATCCAATAAATAAAATTAGATAATTTAATGAAAAAGGTAAAAAACTCTTTCAAGCTAAATATATTAATTTATCATACCGAAATCGAGGCAAAGTACCCCGTATTCAAATAAATATAAAAGAAACAGCAGATAATTTAACAAAAAATAAAATAGAATAAATATCAGAACCTAAAAAAATAACAGTAAATAATATACTTATAAATAAAATACTAGCATACTCACCTAAAAAAATTAAAGCAAACCCCCCAGCTCTATACTCAACATTAAATCCTGAAACTAATTCTGACTCCCCTTCCGCAAAATCAAAAGGAGTACGATTAGTTTCAGCTAATGAAGAAGCAAATCAAACTAAAGCTAATGGAAAACAAATAACTAAAAACCAAACATATTCTTGATAAGTTATAAAATATAAAAAATTATAGCCACCAATTAAAAAAATAAAAGATAATAAAATTAAAGCTAAACTAACTTCATAAGAAATAGTTTGAGCTACCGCCCGTAAACCCCCCAATAAAGCATAATTAGAATTAGAAGATCAACCAGCAATTATAACAGTATAAACACCTATTCTGGTACAACAAAGAAAAAATAAAACACCCAAATTAAACGAATAAAGTTTAGTTAAATAAGGAATACACAATCAAATAGCTAAAGCTAAAAATAATGTAAATACAGGAGAAAAATAATAAGAAATATAATTTGACACTAAAGGATATGTTTGTTCCTTTACAAATAATTTAATTGCATCACTAAATGGTTGAGGAATACCAAAAAATCCAACCTTATTAGGACCCTTACGTAACTGAATATATCCTAAAACCTTTCGTTCCATTAAAGTTAAAAAAGCAACTCCAACTATAACACAAATAATCAATAATAATCTTCCAATTATAGGTATAAAAATATCCACAAAATACACGTACTATTTGTAATAAAAATTACATATATAAATTCTAAATTTATTGCACTAATCTGCCAAAATAGTTCTTTTTAATTAAATTGTTTTTTAATAAATATTTTAATTTAATTAATTTTAATCTAAATAAAAAACTTAATTTTAAATATTTGGTCCTTTCGTACTAAAATATTTTAACTTATTAAAGATAGAAACCAACCTGGCTCACGCCGGTCTGAACTCAGATCATGTAAGAATTCAAGGGTCGAACAGACCCAAACTCTAAACTTCTACACCTAGAAATATTCTTAGTCCAACATCGAGGTCGCAATCCTTTTTTTCGATAAGAACTCTTTAAAAAAATTACGCTGTTATCCCTAAAGTAACTTAAATTTTTAATCAATAAAACTGGATCAATAATTCATAAATCAATGTTTATAATATATAAGAGTTTATTAAATCTTATTGTCACCCCAACAAAATAATTTAATTAATAAAATCTAAAAAATTCTTTATAAATAATAAAATTAAAATATAAAGCTTTATAGGGTCTTCTCGTCTTTTAATTTTATTTTAGCTTTTTAACTAAAAAATAAAATTCAACTATAATTTTAATTGAAACAGCATATACTTCATTCAACCATTCATACAAGCCTTCAATTAAAAGACTAATGATTATGCTACCTTTGCACGGTCAAAATACCGCGGCCCTTCAATTAAAATCAGTGGGCAGGTTAGACTTTATATAAATTTTCTTAAAAAGACATGTTTTTGATAAACAGGTGAGTATATAATTTTGCCGAATTCTTTAAATAAACCTATCATAAAAAACTTATTTAAAAATATTTTTATTTACTAATTTTATCATTATAACTTTATTTTTTAAATTAAAATAAAATTTTTAATAAAAAATTTAAATCAAAAATAATAAATATTATTATACTAATAATAAATTATAACATAATTTCTAATAATGACTATTTCTAAGCCTATAATTATTTTTCATAATAATAAAATTTTAAAAATTTATCTTAAAGCTCATCCCTTAAGATATTCATATAAAAAATTTAATTAATTTATTAAAAATAAATAATTAAATTTAAAATATGTAAATTAAATTTATTTCTTAAAAAACCAGATATATTCAAGAACGAATAACGTTTCATTTCTAATAACTTATTAATTAATACTTATGCCACAGTAACTAATATAAACTATTAAATCTCTTGAAATCGGAAAAAATATTATTAAATATTTTTTAATTAATAAACCCTGATACACAAGGTACAAAAAATAAAATCTTCTTTAACAATAAAAATTTTTCAAAATATTTCAATTTTCTTTCACAATACTACTAAACTATAATTATAAAAATTTTTTCTTTATAAAATACTAAAACAACTACTAAAAAAATTATTTTTATTATCAATATAAAAAATAAATACAAATAAAATTTAATAAATAACTATTAAAATTTTAATTTAAAATGATTTGCACATTTTTCTTTTCAATGTAAACGAAATGCTTTACTAATTAAGCTTTAAATTATCATTCTAGATACACTTTCCAGTACATCTACTATGTTACGACTTATCTCATTTTAACAAAAATAATGAGAGCGACGGGCGATGTGTGCATGTTTTAGAGCTAAAATCAATTAATTATAATTAAATTAATTTACTATCAAATCCACCTTCAAATTATTATTTAAAAAAAATAATTCATTTAAATAAATCTTATTGTAACCCATTTCTACTTAATTATAAACTGCACCTTGACCTGACATGATTAATAATAAAAATTTAAGAAAATTTTTTCTCTTTTAAGATATTCTGATGACGGCGATATACAAATTGTAACAAAATTAAGTAAGGTAAAACGTGGATTATCGATTATAGAACAGGTTCCTCTGAATAGACTAAAACACCGCCAAATTTTTTAAGTTTCAAGATTATAACTAATACTACTCTAGCTTTTAAATTTTTACATTTTAATAATAGGGTATCTAATCCTAGTTTTTAAAAAAACTTTTATAGCTTAAATTAATTTTATTTAAAAATTAAAACTTTATTTTAAAATTTCACCTAAAAAATAAAATATTTATTTTTATTAATTTTATTTAACTAACACTAATAACATTTACTCATATTATTTGTATAACCGCGGTAGCTGGCACAAATTTTACCAATATTAATAAAAATTACTATTTCTAAATTTCTTTAATAAATAATATTAATTACTGCGAATAATATAAAATAATTCAATTTTTTTAAAAAATTAAACCATACACAAAAATATTTACATGTAAAATAATCTTAAAGCAAATTATTTAACCAAAATAAAACATATTATTAAAAATAATAACGCAATATAAATACAAAAATTAAAATATTAAATTATTTAAATTAAATAATAAATTTTTATTATAAAATAATAATTAAAACTCAAAATTTTATATACTAAAACAATAATAATTATTACTATTCATTTTATTAATAAATAGAAGTACCATAGTTTCCCCCAATTCAATAAAAAAAAATTAAAATCCCCTTAAATTTTAATAAAATAAAAATAAACTTTTAAAGATCCCCTTAAATCTTTAAATATTTAAATTAATCAAAATAATTTTTTTTTTTTTTTTTATATAAAAAATAAAATATAATATATATATTTAAATTATTGATATTATCTAGTTAAATAATTAAAATTTAATAATTATAACTATTTATATTATTTTTTTTTAATTTTAGAAATAAAATATAAATTAAAATACTATTTATTATATTTAAAAGAAATTTATTTATAAAATTTAAATTATAAAAAATTTATATTTATTATGTAAAAAATTTATAATTAAATTAAATATTTATATTATAACTTTAATATATAATATATATATATATAATAAATATTTAATATATAATTATATTATCTATTTAATAAATAATACTTTATATTAATTAAATTATTAAAAATTTAATTTAAAACTCTCTTTTTCACATAAATAAGCAGATAGGTTTATTTAAATCTGTTATAAAATTAAACTATATAAATTTAAATTAAATATTTTATTATTAATTTATTTATATATATTAAATATTACATTATTGTTAATATTTAAAATTATTATTTTATTTCAAATTTTTAATTATTTATTTATTTATCTATATTATAAATAAAATTTTATATAAATTAAATAATTCCAAAAACTTACACCAATTCTAACTGATTCCGTCTTTTTTTTTGCACCGTTTTTTTTATATTTTCATATAAATATAAAATATATTTTATTTTTTT